TATATCAATAAAATATAAATAGATTTTTGTCGTTATAAAAGACACTTTTTTATATTTTATAGTAACAATAATAAATTTAGTATGATATAAATAGAACAAAAGAGGAAATAGCAAAGAAACAAAAAGGTTATACAAGGCTATATACAAATCATCCACATTTTTTTTATTTCATTAATTGAATTTTATTTGTTGATTAGGGCGAAGTTCCGTAAAAACCCCCGCCCTTTTTGAAATATCATGAACAGTTCCTGTAGGTTGAGCACCTTTTTCAAGGAAATATAGAATAGCAGGAACATTTAAATAGATTTGATTCTTTATCGGGTCATAAAAACCCACTTTACGAAGATCTCTTCCCTCTCGTCGGGATCGAACATCAATTGCAACGATTCGATAAATGGCTCATTGGGATAGATGAACAATACTCCCCCCCCCCCTAGAAACGTATAAGAAGTTTTCTCCTCGTACGGCTCGAGAAAATTATAAATTATGTCTATGTATAGAATCATAATAACAAATAGATCCATAAAATCATCAAATTCATTATATTATTGATTTTAGTTTAAATACTTTTTCTTAGTCTTCCCCCCCCCCCCAAAAAAAAAAAATTATTTGTATCCTCATAACTCAAGTTGAATAACTCTCAAATAACTCAAAAGAAACCTTTTAGGTATTAAATTTATTGAGTGGTCTCTAACCCTTTTTGTCTGTCTCCTTTAGAATCTATTTTGATTCTTAAATATGATCTGGTTGTTGAGACAATTGAAAACGGTATTTCCTTGTTCCAGGATCTTTATCTTTGCCTTGAATCATTGGGTTTAGACATTACTTCGGTGATCTTTAAATCGTTTCAAAACGGCAGCAACATACCATTTTTTGTGATTTCTTTCTATCAAAGAATCGTATGAATGGTTGATTCCTACGTAATACACTTTACTTTTGATTTGATCAAAAGAGTTTTACCAATTCCAACAAAATTAACTTTTAAATTTTATCGAATTGGATCCTTTAGATTTATATATCTAAAATATACTTACGAAGTTGTTCCAATTTATTGATCGATACTAACCTTAGATTCTTGCCCTTGAGAAATTAATCAATACGTTCTACTCGAGCTCCATCGTGTACTATTTACATGGCAACACTCTCAAAAATGAGGGTTCCAGTGGAACAGAACAAATGATGTCGAGCCAAGAGCACTTTCGTTCCTATATAATATAAAAAAGTGGTGGATGTAAGAATCCACAGCTGATCATGTCCTTCAAGTCGCACGTTGCTTTCTGCCACATCGTTTTAAACGAAGTTTTACCATAACATTCCTTCAGTTTGGAACCAGTATGTAATTGATTCAATTATGGAATCGTGAATAATCATCGGTTCGGTCGGTACATAATAATCTATACTTTTTTCTTCTATATGAAGAATGGATAATGTATGACGAAGTCTCAACAAGAATTCAATTAATTTAACCCCATTGTTTATAATTTTTTTTTAATTATAACTAACATAACATGAATAAATAAACACGAATAAACAAGTTATTTTGAATCTCTATCTTCAAGTAACGTGATAGGATAAATTCAACAATTTCACACTTCTTAGAGTACCAAGAACTCATAAGAAATCATTAAAAAGATTTAATTGATTGAATAGTTTCCTACCCTATATCATTATTTGCATAAGGTTTTACAGTAAGTACCATTCGCTTTTTATCATCATTAAGAGAAAGATAAATCCATATTGGATTAAACCATCAATGATTAATAAAAAAAAAAAGACTGATGTAAGGAAAGATTGAAGATTTAGGTTGTTATTTTTTCGTATTTCATATTGTAAAATCAGTAATATTTAACAAATCAAAATTTCGTTTCATATGCGTGTTATTTGAACTCGATTAAATTTGTGAAAAAGATATGATTAATAATAAAAAAAAAAAAAAAAGAAATAAGAATCACATTCTATAACAATATTATACTCTTAAACGGAAGACTGGTCGAAAAGATAATCTTTATTTTGATATATTTTATTATGATATAGATTATGATATAGATATATATTTTAATAGATATATATTTTATTTTTTATTATAGATTAATAAAATGATCGTGGGTCAGGTATGTTCTGGGACGGAAGGATTCGAACCTCCGAATAGCGGGACCAAAACCCGTTGCCTTACCACTTGGCCACGCCCCATTTCTAGTCGACACTAATAAACACTAATATTGGTACTGGTTGTTCGTCAACTCAAGTCTAAATATCTATTATCTATAAAATAGATTACTAGAATTTTTATACATGTAGACGTAGAATTAAACAGAATTTATTGATCATTACATATAATTCAATTAAGATATTGTATGAAAGTATGGTTTATTCTATTCTCTTTTGATTTGAGAATTGAAGGATTTTTGATTGGGTGAGTTCAAATCAAAGAAAGTTTTTTGGTCTATCTTATTTTCTTTTTATTCATTTTTCTTTTCTATGAATAATAACATATTTATAATAATAAAAAACTCAATTTATTAATAACTCAATCAAAATAAATAAAATACAATTATCCTCAAGAACAAAATGTTTGTTATGCTTAATATATTTAGTTTGATCTGTATCTGTCTTAATTCTGCTCTTTATTCAAGTAGTTTTTTCGTCGCCAAATTGCCCGAGGCCTACGCTTTTTTAAATCCAATCGTAGATTTTATGCCAGTAATACCCCTGTTTTTTTTTCTCTTAGCCTTTGTTTGGCAAGCTGCTGTAAGTTTTCGATGATATCTTTAATTTAATAATGTCTAGACAAATTCATGATTTATTGAAAAAAAAAAAATTCAAAGAAAAGAATTGATAAGATCAGATAAGTCTTACACCCTCAATTCAAATATTGAAATTCTTGTACAACCGCGAAAAATCTGGATCACCCCACTTTATTTCTTGGTGTCAAAATAAAAAATCAAAATAGTAGGGTATGCGGTATAAAAACGGAGAATCTATTCTCTTTTTTACTAAAAAAAATCTTGGAGATTATGTAATGCTTACTCTCAAACTATTTGTTTACACGGTAGTGATATTCTTTGTTTCTCTCTTTATTTTCGGATTCCTGTCTAATGATCCAGGACGTAATCCTGGACGTGAAGAATAAAAGATAAGGTTTTTGTTTTCCTTGATTGATTTTTAAATGTTCTTAGTAGGATTTTATCTATTACACATTTTTTACTATTAAAAATAAAAAGAGCTCGCGAAAAATTCGAAAGAAAATACCAAGTCATCAACAAAAACGGAAAGAGAGGGATTCGAACCCTCGGTACGAAAAACTCGTACAACGGATTAGCAATCCGACGCTTTAGTCCACTCAGCCATCTCTCCTCCCAATTGAAAAAGGATAATACTATGTTACATTATAAAAAATAAGGATTGAAAGAGCCCTTCATAATATTTTTTTTCATCCGAGAGTGCTTTTTAGTTCCACGGCCCGGCTAAGTACTGACCAGGCCGGGCCCGCCATTTATTGTTCCAACGAATCATAAATAATTTTTTTTTATTTGAAAACTAAAATACTTGCTTGTTATTACGATTGGAAACATAAAAACTCTTTTGATTTCTATGATATAGAATCAAATGATATCGAATCAAAGTGTCGTTTCTTATCTTAATTCTTAATTTTTTATATTTATTCTTTATTTTCTTTATTCCTTTTATTTTAGTAAAGTAAATAAATAACAAAAAGGGAGCTGTGGATTCTTGCACAATACATTTTCATGTATGTTATGGCTTAAGTAGTTTTGTCGAGACGTCTAGGTCAAAAACCTCCGGCAAAAAAACACTTGTTATTTAGTTTTAGTTATTGAAATTTAATGAATTCTCTTTTCCGAATCTCATTGGGTTCTCTGATACAACACGTAAACGCTCTAATTTTCATGATTATTTTATGATCCTATCCTTTCTTTTTACTCTTTTAACTTTTTATTACGACCCATTTTCTTGTTCGACAAAAGGTTCATTTATATACAATAATCGGATTGTAGCGGGTATAGTTTAGTGGTAAAAGTGTGATTCGTTCTATAATCCTTTATATAGTTAAGGGGTCTTTCGGTTTGATTAATATTTCATTCCGACCAAAAACTTTATTTCTTAAAAGGATTTAATCCTTTACCTCTCAATGAAAAATTCGAGGAAGAATATACATTCTCGTGATTTGTATCCAAGAATCAATTAAAAATTGAAAAATTGGATTATGAGATTACGAAACATAATTTTTTTTTTTTTATTAGATCAATACTTCTAATTGAATAAGTATGAGTAAAGGATCCATGGATAAAGATAGAAAGTGGCTTTCTAATCGTAACTAAATCTTTAATTTGGAATTTGTATTACGGAAATTGAAGCAAAATGGCTATTAAACAATGACTTTGGTTTACTAGAGACATCGACAAATTTTTTTAGCTCGGTAGAAACAAAATGCTTTTCCTAAGGATTCTCTCACATAGAAATAGAGAACGAAGTAACTAGAAAGGTTGTTATAATATAATCCCCCTCTTTTCTATAGGGATCGTCTAGAAAGCGGGTTGTTCTGAATACATTCAGACAGAAAAGCTGACATAGATGTTATGGGTGGAATTTTTTTTTTCGTTCATGTCTTAATATAGGAATTTATACATCTTCCATAAAGGAGCCGAATGAAACCAAAGTTTCACGTTCAGTTTTGAATTAGAGACGTTAAAAATGATGAATCAACGTCGACTATAACCCCTAGCCTTCCAAGCTAACGATGCGGGTTCGATTCCCGCTACCCGCTTTTACTTTATTTTTTTATTAAATTAATAAGAAATAAGAAAAAAATAGAATTAAATATTTTGAGATTTTTATTATTTTATAAAAAATTTTATGAATATAATTAATGTAATGCATCATTGACTTGAATACGGAATTCCCGGAATTGGTTCAACTATTTTTCCGAACAAGAAATAGGAAAATTGGAATGAAAAGCGTCCATTGTCTAATGGATAGGACAT